TTGATGGAAGGTAAAGGTCAATTTTATTATAGAGCCGTATGCAATGCATAAAAGATGCCCGTACGGTTGTTCAATTCTGTCTTTTTTATTTTTATTCTTTATCTTTCTTTTCTATTCATCATGCAAAATAGAGGAACCCCTCTTTTGTTATACCATCAGGGTAATGATTCATCAACCTGCTAGTTCTTTTTATGAGGCACAAACGGGAGAATTTATCCTGGAAGCGGAAGAGCTGCTCAAACTGCGTGAAACCCTCACAAGGGTTTATGTACAAAGAACGGACAAACCTTTATGGGTTGTTTCGGAAGACATGGAAAGAGATGTTTTTATGTCAGCAACAGAAGCCCAAGCTTATGGAATTGTTGATCTTGTAGCGGTGGTTGAGTGAAAATGGCTCGGATTTCTATTTATTTCGCGTAAATCCTCGATTTCATATTTTAGATTTTTGCTGAATTTACTAGAAAATTAAATAGAAGTAATTCAAAATCATCAGGTTAGGATCGATCTAAACCAGCCCATTATTTATATGATATGCTTCAACATGCCAACTATTAAACAACTTATTAGAAATACAAGACAGCCAATCAGAAATGTCACAAAATCCCCCGCGCTTCGGGGATGCCCTCAGCGTCGAGGAACATGTACTAGGGTGTATGTGCGACTCGTTCAGATCATGAGCTGAGATAAAAGAAAGAAAACTTTTTCTAGTATCAATGATCAGTACCGGCGAATAGGATAGAATAGAAAAAGAAATCCATTCAATTCAGTATCTAAAAAAAAAAGAGAATCTATCCATTCTATTGTGTATGAAATTTATGGTTTCCATTGGTGCAAATCCAATCATCTCAATTTAAGATGAGAAGCAATTCTCCATTGGTAGCAAATGGTTATCCATTAAGCGGAGAAAATCTTACTTAAAAACAGAAAACTTAGGCCCCCTCTTGCAAGAACGGACTAACAGGGTTAGCTACCCAGCCAACTTTCATAATTAAATACCGTTACTGTGTAAGTAGATCTAATCGTGAAAGACTTATTACTGGATAATTCATGGGTAGAGCCAAAGAATGTGAACTATACAAGTTACCAATAACATTGATTAAATGAAGTAAAGGCTCCGGTGTATAGAGAAAACCTCACCGTTTAAGAAGTAATCATAGAAACGAAGGAAGCCGCTATTTCTTTATCCATTTCTATTTTTTATTTATTATATTTTGATACCTAGTAAAATAAAATTTCTTATTTCGAAGTGAAATGCCTAGAAAAAATAAAAATAGTGGTCGGGAAGGTTATAGTAGCCAAAGCCATTGGAATTTTTAGTTTATACATTGGAAAAAAGCTTTGTTATTAATAGACTAGGAAAGGGAAAAAGAATAACTGAAAGAAAGGAAATCTATTAGTTATTCGTCAAAGTTTCATTTATTCAATGACCAGAATTAGACGGGGAAATATAGCTCGGAGACGTAGAACAAAAATTCGTTTATTTGCATCAAGCTTTCGAGGGGCTCATTCAAGACTTACTCGAACAATTACTCAACAGAAAATAAGAGCTTTGGTTTCGTCTCATCGGGATAGGGATAAGCAAAAGAGAAATTTTCGCCGTTTGTGGATCACTCGAATAAACGCAGTAATTCGTGAAATAGGGGTATCCTATAGTTATAGTAGATTAATACACGACCTATATAAGAAACAGGTGCTTCTTAATCGTAAAATACTTGCACAAATAGCTATATCAAATAAAAATTGTCTTTATATGATTTCCAATGAGATCATAAAAGAAGTAGATTGGAAAGAATCCACCGGAATAATTTAAACGGAGTTCCCCGGAGAATGAACTCCGGGAGGGTAGAGTCAAAATGAATATGATAAAAAATTAGTAAAAACAAATGAACACACTCAAAAAAAGATTTATTCTTACCCGATTCTTTTTTTTTCTTACGACACGATAATTAAATCTGCATTTTTCATATTTTTCGAACAAAACATCAATCTGCGTTTGAGTTCGGATTTTAATTTTTATTCAAGTGAAGAAAGAGTAAGCCTATTTATTTCTTATTTCTGGCTCGAAGACCCGCAGTTCTGGCGGTCGACTCGGTTCTTTCAAATTGTTTCTCATTATTAAGAAAAGGTAACAAAGATAAAATACGAGCTTGTTTTATAGCAATAGTAATTAATCGTTGTTGTTTCAAGGTCAATCTATTCACCCGTCTAGATAATATTTTTCCTTGTTCGCTAATAAATCGACTAATTAAACTCATGTTTCTATAATCAATTCGATCCCCCGATTGGATCGGGGGCAAACGCCTACGAAAAGATCGCTTGGATTTAAGAAAAGGTCGCTTGGATTTATCCATGGTTTGTTTAGTTTATTCCTTATCCCGAAAATCCTATTTCGGTCGGATCTAAAATGAATTAGAATAAATAGGATTTGGTTTGTTTATATTTAATTATGTTATATGTTATATATAGAATATTTAACTATGTTCTATATATAATGTCATTTTTCCCCTTCCTTCGAAGGGTTACATACGTGTGCTCGATTAGATCTATTTCTTTATCTCCTCATGAATCGTATGTTTGTAACAAAATGGACAGAATTTTCTCAATTCCAATCGATTAGGCGTGTTGTGACGATTCTTTTCAGTAATATATCTGGAAATACCCGTTGATACCTTATTAACACCGTTTCGAACACAACAGGTACATTCCAAAATAACCGTTATTCGGACATCTTTCCCCTTGGCCATGAACCCCCCTTGGATTTTTGATTTACTCAACTCTTCTATTTTTGATCCGAAACGAAGAAGAAGAAGAAGGGAAGGAAAAAATAGAAGTTACTAACTTGAAATACAATTATGAAAAATTTCGCTGCAATATACTAAAAAAAAAAGAGAATGATTTATAAACTTTATTTCAAATCACAGTATTTCATTTACATTTAAGTACCTTGTATAAGAGTCTTGTCCTAGATCTAGACCCAACCTTGTTTATTCTACCTCCATCCCTATTTAATAATTTATTTAATTCAAACTTGAACCCAAGTCTCGAAGCTGTTGAATCCACCTTTTCTTTTTTTCTCTTTCCTCCCTCTTATTCTAAAAGGGAAAAAAGAGAAAAAAGGGCGCGAAGGATTAGTCACAAATATTTAATTGTATCTCGAATCTTCGTTATTTGGTACCGTGTCAATAACTAGAATCAAAAAAAGGGGAATGTCAACGCATCTGGGAAAAAACGATTAATCTCTATCAATAGACCTGCTAAAGACCCGAACCATAGAGTACTTAATACTGGTGCCACGGAAAGGTATGTTTTTAGATCTCGCATTGAAAAATCTCCTTCCTTTTTTTATTGTAATATATTTTATTGTAATCTAAAATGGTAATACATATACATATATGATCAGATGCATATGCAGTTAAGAACCTTGTACACGGAATCCCTAATTAAAATTGAAATGTACAACTATCCGGTGAATAAAATTTTTTTATTAAAACATAAAAAAACGTCCTCTTCTTCCCGAGCATTCCCGAAAACTACTCATTTATTTTTACGACAGGTTCCGTTCCGTATTTCATACGTATATAAGCCTTTTACTATTTACTATTATTATATATATGTTAAATGGGACCAAAAAGACGAAATGCCCATATAAATTCTATATATCAATGGAGGAAATAACGATGTGGAAAACAAGACAGGAATTCTATACAATGACACTGTAGACCAATTGGAGGGATGTAGCGCAGCTTGGTAGCGCGTTTGTTTTGGGTACAAAATGTCACAGGTTCAAATCCTGTCATCCCTACCTATTACTTCTCCGTTGAGCAGTAACGAGGGATTAATTGAGATCGATTCAAATTAAACATATATATATAATATATATATAGAATCGTTCATTCAAAGACGTATTGGGGTTAAAAAAAGTGTCTTTACAGTCTTCTCTCTTCTGATAAGAAAGCGCTCTTAGTTCAGTTCGGTAGAACGCGGGTCTCCAAAACCCGATGTCGTAGGTTCAAATCCTACAGAGCGTGATTTCGTCCTTATTTTTCTTAGATCATTAGATCAAATTAGACTGAAAGAGCTTCACTAACTTGAACCGCAATCTAAATTTGACCTCCTTTGTATTAAAGAAAGTAGGAGGTCAATCAAAAAAAGAGATAGTAATTAATCAAAGGTCCGATTGATCACCACGCCTATATTGTAAATATGCAGTTACGAATAATCCAGCCAAAGTAACAGGAATTAGACCTAACACGATTCCAAATAGAAAAACTTCAATCATTGCAATTTATTTGAAAGGAGAAAAAGGAGGTAATATCTATACCTAAATATTAATCCGAATTACCATGAATCTCAATGACCAAGAATTGGCAATTTATACGGAATCCTATCGAAAGATTTCTTTTTCTGAATTGTGCATTTCAAATACTAATTTCAGATAAGTCGTATCTTGCTCAGACCAATAAATAGAGCTGAGGTTACCGTTAAAGCCGCTAGTAGAAAACCGAAATAACTAGTTATAGTAGGCATGAAGGAGCTAAATGAAATATGTTCTTTTTATACATTATACATATGTTTCTAAAAAAGCACTTACCTAAGTTTCCTTTTTCCAAAATAGGAGATAAGCAAAAATACCAATACCAATTGAAAGAATAATTTAAATTTAAAGTTTTTGATTCATCTATCATTATAGACGGTACTAACAAAGATAAAGTGACAGGCGTATAAAAAGAAATTGATTCATCATCTACGATATCTACCCATCCCGCGATTCCAATCAACCGATTCATTGAGCAACTCTTGGGGGTAAACTTATATAAACTAATAAAAAGAACTGGGCCGTGTAACTTCACTCAAAAATTAAACTTTTTTTAAATGATTACATTATGAAAGAATAGAAGAAAACTTTTTTTGTCTCGAATCCTATTTATATTTTAGAGCCAACGTAAACCTTATATTAAAAAAAATTACTTTCATTTTAACCCATTAGATTCCGTAATAGG